ATATTGGTGTTAGAGTGTTTTTAGTTAATACTGAGATTGTTTAAAATTTAATTAGGATTCTTCCTGTTGGAGGAAAAATAAAAGGCTGAGTGCTATGTCAGTATCGTGAAGGTGCGTTTTAAATTGCAAAAAAATGGAAGATTTATAAATTTAGCCTAGGAATTTAGGAGATTTTTTTGGAAAAAATTTAATTAGGATTCTTCCTGTTGGAGGAAAAATAAAAGGCTGAGTGCTATGTCAGTATTGTGAAGGCGCGTTTTAAATTGCAAAAAAATGGAAGATTTATAAATTTAGCCTAGGAATTTAGGAGATTTTTTTGGAAAAAATTTAATTAGGATTCTTCCTGTTGGAGGAAAAATAAAAGGCTGAGTGCTATGTCAGTATTGTGAAGGTGCGTTTTAAATTGCAAAAAAATGGAAGATTTATAAATTTAGCCTAGGAATTTAGGAGATTTTTTTGGAAAAAATTTAATTAGGATTCTTCCTGTTGGAGGAAAAATAAAAGGCTGAGTGCTATGTCAGTATTGTGAAGGTGCGTTTTAAATTGCAAAAAAATGGAAGATTTATAAATTTAGCCTAGGAATTTAGGAGATTCTTTTGGAAAAAATTTAATTAGGATTCTTCCTGTTGGAGGAAAAATAAAAGGCTGAGTGCTATGTCAGTATTGTGAAGGTGCGTTTTAAATTGCAAAAAAATGGAAGATTTATAAATTTAGCCTAGAAATTTAGGAGATTTTTTTGGAAAAAATTTAATTGAGATTGTGGGGAAGGGTACTTTTATTTAGGGAAGCTAAGTAGCGAAAGTAAGTGCTATGTTACGGTTCTTGTTTTTGGGGTTTGGCAAGAATTAACAGTAAATAGCCGTATTCATTGTCTTGGGGCAATGAATTTACTTTTTAGGGGGGTAGGGGGGGTTTGTGGATATATTCAGTTATGAATGTGAAATCGTACGTGCGCGTACGTGGGTGTACGTGGGTGTACGTGGGTGTACGTGGGTGTACGTGCGCGTACGTGGGTGTACGTGGGTGTACGTGCGCGTACGTGGGTGTACGTGCGCGTACGTGGGTGTACGTGCGCGTACGTGGGTGTACGTGCGCGTACGTGGGTGTACGTGCGCGTACGTGGGTGTACGCGCGCGTACGTGGGTGTACGTGCGCGTACGTGGGTGTACGTGCGCGTACGTGGGTGTACGTGCGCGTACGTGGGTGTACGTGCGCGTACGTGGGTGTAGGTGCGCGTACGTGGGTGTACGTGCGCGTACGTGGGTGAAAATTCTCTTATGTCCGTCAAGCATGAAAAGATAGTCCCGGCTCATAATTATGAGGGTGGAGAATGTACATCGAGGTGCTCGTCTACAATAAGTGCACCGGGTCAGGGCCCGCCGCGGCCATGTTGAGTCCAAGCATACCCCAAAATTAAAAAATACCAAATGCATGACAGCACAGTTATGTGTGAGCATGGGCTGATTAGTCATAAGTCCATCGAGATGTCTTATTTAAGGGGAACGTGTGGGCGATCTTAGGAGTATGGCCCTGAAGTAAGAACCAGATGCCAGTTATAGTTTCACGCTAGAAACCCCCAAGTGTAATGGGCCCGGAGCGAGGAGGGGGACACGGGTGGGCGGGTTGCTGGTTTCACGGAGGATGGTAGATTAAGGGATTCCTAAGGGAGGGGGATAGGCATATGGACGAGAGAAGATTTGACTTGGATGGTCTATGATCGATTAAGAAACTAGATGTCTAAATGTTGATTAAGGTGGGTATTGGGTTGTTAATATTCGTGTTGATAATAGGTGTTTGTGAATTTAGCAGGGAATGTATTATGTCCTGTTAAGCAGAGATGTGCTGGCTTGATATGCATGGGGACAAGGTTTTAATGTACGATTAAACATAGAATGGTCTAATGTTGATTATAAGATAATAGTATAGATACATGTTAATGGGGAAAGGCACTAATGCACGAATTACATAGCGTTAAAGGGAATTTTTGTCAATAGTGACAAGGTACTTGGAATTGTTATTAGGAGGAAAGCAGAGAATAGTTTAAAGAGAATTTCAGCTTTGGGTGCTGATGGTGGGGTGTGGACCTCTTCTCTGATGTCCCAGGGTGAGTTGATCTCCGTTTCTGGTTTACAAGACCAGGGTAATACACTATACTACTGGGGCCTTCATTTAAGGATTTTATTCTCAATTAAGCTTGCAAGAGGTATAAGGATGAGGATGATAGAGAAGTAAAGGATAGATGCTACTTGTCCAATAGTAATAAATGGGTGTTCAACTGGTTGTCCTCCAATTCATGTGAGTGTCAGAAGGTCAGCAACGAGGATTCAGAAGAGAACTTGGCTAATGGGTCGGAATATTATGCTGCGTTGTTTGGATATGTGGAGGAGGGGGATAATTGCTAGGATGAGAATTGACATAACTAGGGCTAGAACACCTCCTAGTTTATTAGGGATGGAGCGTAAAATGGCGTAGGCAAATAGAAAATATCATTCAGGTTTGATATGGGGAGGAGTGTTGAGAGGATTGGCAGGGGTGTAATTGTCTGGGTCCCCGAGAAGGTCAGGAGAGAATAAGACTAGGAGTATGAGCAGGAGGATAAGTATGAGAAATCCTAGAAGGTCTTTAATTGTGTAATAGGGGTGGAATGGAATCTTATCAGAGTCTGATGGGATACCCGATGGATTATTGGAGCCAGTTTCATGGAGGAAAAGTAAGTGAATCATCACTAGTGCTGCGATGATGAATGGGAGAATGAAGTGGAAAGCGAAGAATCGGGTGAGTGTGGCTTTGTCGACTGAAAACCCTCCTCAAATTCATTCAACTAGGGTTGTACCAATGTAGGGGATAGCTGATAAAAGATTAGTAATTACAGTAGCGCCTCAGAATGATATTTGTCCTCATGGGAGGACATAGCCTATAAATGCTGTGGCTATTACTGCAAATAGTAGAATAATGCCAATATTCCAGGTTTCTAGGTAAGTATATGATCCATAGTAGATTCCACGACCTACATGTATATATAAGCAGATAAAAAATATTGATGCTCCGTTGGCGTGTAGGTAACGAATAAGTCAGCCATAGTTTACGTCTCGGCAAATATGTGTGACTGAAGAAAATGCTGTTGCTGTGTCTGATGTGTAGTGTATAGCTAGGAACAGGCCAGTTAGGATTTGGATTATTAGGCATAGTCCTAATAGGGAGCCAAAGTTTCATCAGGCTGAGATGTTTGAGGGGGCGGGAAGGTCAATTAGGGAGTGGTTAACAATTTTTAGTAGGGGGTGAGTTTTACGAATGTTGGTCATTAGGTTCTTATAGTTGAATACAACGGTGATTTTTCATGTCATTAGTCATGGTTAGAATCCATGTAGGAACTATGACATACACAGTATTTTTATTGAGTGTAATGTTTGTAGTTGGGTTTGTGGGGTTCGCTTCTAAGCCATCTCCAATTTATGGGGGGCTTGGGTTAATTGTTAGTGGTGGGGTTGGGTGTGGTATTATTTTAAGTTTTGGGGGTTCATTTTTAGGTTTAATAATATTTTTAATTTATTTAGGGGGAATGTTAGTAGTATTTGGGTATACAACTGCAATGGCAACTGAGGAGTATCCTGAAACTTGAGGGTCAAACATTATGATTTTTAGCATGCTTGTTTTGGGTATGTTGTTAGAGGCAGGGTTAGTAGTGTTCATAGCGATGAGTGATGAGGTGGAGGTTGTAGTTAGTTTTAAAAATATAGGTGATTGGATTATTTTTGAGGGGGATGATGTAGGTCTAATTCGAGAGGATTCTATAGGAGTGGCAGCATTATACAGTTATGGGAGTTGATTAATAGTAGTTGCTGGTTGATCTCTGTTTGTGAGTATTTTTATTGTTATTGAGATTACTCGTGGGGGTTAGGTTAGGATAAACAGGGCTAAAAGCATTGAAATTAGGAAAGACAAGGAGTAAAATTTGATGAGGCCTTTTTGTGAGGATACAGAGGTTGATGCAAGGATTTGAATATCCGAGATGTTTTTTGGGATTGCTTTTTCGGTTCAAGTTATGTCTAAGAGTAGTGTTGCTACATTTTGACTTGCTGAGAGGTTAATATAGGGTAAGAGGCGGTGTATTGTAGCGGGGAAAAATCCTAGTATGTTTGAAAAGTTGAAGGAGTTGGATTGTGTACTTATTTTTAGGTGTAAGCTAAGTTGGTTAAGTTCTATAGCAATAGAGAAGCCTAAAATGGTAACAAATAGGGCGGTTAATTTTATATATAAAGGTATGGTTATTTGGGGAATATTATTTGGTGTAACTAGATTAGTAATAAGGAAGCCTGCAAAAATGCTTCCAAGTGCAAGACGTTTAATAGAGTTAATTAATGATGGGTTATTTTCATTAATAATAATAAGAGTGGGGTAGCGAGGTTGTCCTAGGAGGGCGAAAAAGATAATTCGTGTGCTATAGACAGCTGTGAGAGAGGTGGCGATGAGAGTAATAATAAGGGCTCAGGCGTTGGTATAAGACGTGTTTGCAGATTCAATAATTAGGTCTTTTGAGTAGAAGCCTGTCAGGAATGGTATGCCGGTGAGGGCTAGGCTGCCAATAGTAAGAGCAGAGGATGTAAAGGGGAGGGTCTTGTATAGTCCTCCTATTTTTCGGATGTCTTGCTCATCGTTAAGGCTATGAATAATTGATCCAGAGCATAAAAAGAGTATAGCTTTGAAGAAAGCGTGGGTACAGATATGCAGGAATGCCAGGTGGGGTTGATTAATTCCGATTGTAACTATTATTAAGCCTAGTTGGCTTGAAGTAGAGAAGGCTACGATTTTTTTAATATCATTTTGTGTGAGGGCACATAGGGCAGTAAATAGGGTAGTGATTGCTCCTAGGCATAGAATTAATGTTTGGGCAATTTTATTATTCTCTAATAAAGGGTAAAAACGGATGAGGAGAAAAACTCCGGCTACAACTATTGTGCTTGAGTGAAGTAAAGCGGATACTGGAGTCGGGCCTTCTATTGCTGAGGGGAGTCATGGGTGAAGGCCAAATTGTGCGGATTTACCCGTAGCGGCTAGGATTAGACCAATAAGTGGGAGGATAGTAATATTATTATCTGATATAAATATTTGTTGAAATTCTCATGTGTTAAGATTAATAGCGAATCAGGCTATGGCCATAATGAAGCCAATATCTCCGATGCGGTTATATAGGATTGCTTGTAAGGCTGCGGTGTTAGCGTCTGTCCGACCGTGTCATCAGCCGATAAGGAGAAATGATATAATTCCTACTCCTTCCCATCCGATAAATAATTGGAAGAGATTGTTGGCGGTGACTAGGATAAGTATGGTGATTAGAAATATAAGTAGATATTTAAAGAATTGATTGATTTTAGGATCTGAGTGTATATATCATATAGAGAATTCTATAATGGACCATGTTACGAATAGTGCGATTGGAGTGAATAGTATAGAGAAATAGTCTAGTTTAAAGCTGGTTGTGAGTTTTAGAGTATGAATTGTTATTCAGTGTCAGTTAGATACTATTGTCTCTTGGTTTGAGATAATGAAGATTAGTGTTGGGATAAGACTAATTATAAATGCATAGGATACTGAAGTTTTTACATAATAGGGGTAGTTGCTGTGATTAAAAATGCTAGTAAATGAGGCAATAATTGGGAGAACCAGGATAATGATTGAGACGGCTATTGAAGTAGAGAATAGGTTAATTACTTTTATTTGGAGTTGCACCAATTTTTTGGCTCCTAAGACCAACGGATTACTTCTATCCTTTAAAAGTTGAGAAAGCCATGAGATTAGTCATGGGAGCATGAATTAGCAGTTCTTGCAAGCATTCTCGGTAAATAAGGAGGTATAATCTTCTATTATTAGATTCACAATCTAATGTTTTTTTTAAACTATATTTACAGAGCATTGGGCCTAGGATAATCTTAGGATTAATAGACAAGAGAAGTAGAGGAGCTAGGTGGAGTATTATGAGAGTATTCTCTCGAGTGAATGTAGGGGAGATATTATTTGTATGATATGTAAATTTTCCTCGTTGGGTGGTTGATAGTATATAAAGAGAGTAAAGTGCTGTAATTAGAACATTAGTTCCTATAAGGATAATAGTGAGATTTGATCATGAGAAAGATGCTATGACGATGAGAAGCTCTCCTAGAAGATTAATGGTTGGTGGCAGGGCTAGGTTGGTGAGGCTGGCGAGTAGTCATCATGCTGCTATTAAAGGGAGAATCGTTTGTAATCCTCGAGCTAAAAGTATAGTTCGACTGTGGACACGTTCATAATTGGAGTTAGCTAGGCAAAATAATAAGGAGGAGGTAAGGCCATGTGCAATTATTAATGCTGTGGCTCCTATAAAACTTCATGGGGTTTGAATTAGAATTGCGACGATTACTAAGGCTATATGGCTTACTGAAGAGTAGGCAATTAGTGATTTCAGGTCTGTTTGTCGAAGGCAAATGGAACTAGTTATGATTATACCTCATAGGGAGAGTATAAGAAATGGATAGGCTATATATTCTGTGATTGGATTAAGTAGAATAGTAATACGTATCATACCATATCCTCCTAGTTTAAGTAGGATGGCTGCTAGGACTATAGAGCCTGCAATGGGGGCTTCAACATGGGCTTTTGGGAGTCAAAGGTGAAGACCATAAAGGGGTATTTTGACTAAAAATGCTATTATACATGCTAGTCACATAAGTGAATTAGACCATGATGTTGTTAGGGATTCATTGGATAGTTGGATTAGAAGGAAGTTAAGGGATCCTATGGAATTTTGAAGGTGAATTAGGGCAACTAGTAAAGGGAGTGATCCTATAAGGGTATAGAATAAAAAGTAAGTTCCTGCATTAAGTCGCTCTGTTTGGTTACCTCATCGGGTGATAATGATTAGTGTAGGAATTAGTGTTGCTTCAAATAGAATATAAAATAAGATAAGTTCTGTGGCTGAGAATGTTATTACTAGGAAGATTTGTAGGGAGATAAGAAGAGAGATATATGTTTTTTTGCGTAGTAATGATTCTTTGCTTAAGTGATGTTGGCTTGCTAGGATTATTAGGGGTAGGAGTCAAACTGTTAGTATTAAAAGAGGAGTGGAAAGAGCATCTGAGAAAAATGTGGTTGATAGGTTTAAGTTGGTGTCGTTTGGCTGATTGAGAAGAAGAAAAGTAGTTAGGCTAATTAGTAGGCTATAGATTGTTGCATTGATTCAGATTATGTGATTTTTAGATCATCATACAGTGGGAATGAGTATAATTGTGGGGATAATAGTTTTTAGCATTGTAGAAGGTTCAGATTCTGGACATAATCTATACCATAGGTATTAGATACTATAACAAGAAGGGCCAGCCCAATTGCGGCCTCACAGGCCGCGAACACTAAGAGAACAATTGGAAATATGAAAGATAGTGTGTAGTGTATATTTAGAGCTGTTAATGTGATTAAAATGAATAGTGATAATATTATTCCTTCTAAGCATAAAAGAGAAGATATTAAATGGGATCGGTAAACTAGCATGCCTAAAAGGGCAAAGATAAACGCTAGGAAGATATTGACGTAGATTGAAGGCATTTTGATAATTATGGTTTTACCATAGTCTAATGAGTCGAAATCATTTATTTTTAATTAAACTAATTATCATATTCTACTCATTCTAGGCCTTTTTGGATTCACTCGTAGGCCAAGCCCAGGGCTAGGATAGAGATAAGCATAAGTGCTATGATGAGAACTAGGTTTAGATTGTTAAATTGTGCGGCCCATGGAAGAGGAAGAAGAAGGGCAATTTCTAGATCGAATAATAAGAATGTAATTGCTACCAAGAAAAATTTTATTGAGAAGGGGAGTCGTGCTGATCCTATAGGGTCAAATCCGCATTCATAGGGGGTTGTTTTTTCTGAGTAGATATTTAATTGAGGGAGTCAAAATGCAATGGTCACTAGGATTAGGGAGATCGATATATTAATTAGTAAAACTAGAATTAGGTTAATTACTCTTTTTTGGACTTATACCAAAACTAACTGATTGGAAGTCAGATGTACTAGTTGATACTAAAAGAGTATGATCCTCATCAATAAATTGATACATACAGAAATAGTCAGACGACATCTACAAAGTGTCAATATCATGCGGCTGCCTCAAAACCAAAATGGTGACTTGATGTAAAGTGGAAGTGGAGCTGTCGTAAGAGGCAAACTGTAAGGAAAGTAGAACCAATAATTACGTGAAGGCCATGGAATCCTGTAGCTATAAAGAATGTTGATCCATAAACTCCATCTGAAATAGTAAATGATGTTTCATAGTATTCTGATGCTTGAAGTAGGGTGAAGTAGATGCCCAGGAGGATAGTGATTGCTAAGGCTTGTTGCATATTTTTACGATTGCCTTCTATTAAGCTATGGTGGGCTCAGGTAATTGAAACTCCTGAGGCTAGAAGGACTGAGGTGTTAAGTAGAGGAACTTCAAGGGGGTTAAGAGGTTTAATACCTGTTGGAGGTCAGCAACCTCCTAGTTCCGGTGTAGGGGCTAGGCTTGAGTGATAGAAAGCTCAGAAGAAGCCTGCGAAGAAAAAGACTTCTGAAACAATAAATAGAATTATTCCATATCGTAAACCTTTTTGAACAATGGGAGTATGGTGACCTTGAAATGTGCCCTCTCGTACAATATCTCGTCATCACTGATATATAGTGAGTGTATTTGTTAATAAGCCAATTAGGAGAAGTGAGGGGGAGTTAAAGTGAAATCATATGGCTAGGCCTGATGTTATAAGTAGGGCGGATAGGGCTCCAGTGAGTGGTCATGGACTAGGGTTAACTATGTGATAAGCGTGGGTTTGGTGGGTCATTAGGTATTATCGTGTAAATATAGGCTTACAAGAAGGGTAAAAACGTAGGCTTGAATTAGGGCTACAGCAAATTCTAGAATTGTTAGGAGAATAAGAATAATAAAAGTAATTAGGGCTGTTGTTGGACTAATTGAGATTAGGGCGAGTGCTGCGCCTCCGATAAGATGCATTAGTAAGTGGCCTGCTGTAATGTTGGCTGTGAGTCGTACAGCTAAGGCCATGGGTTGAATGAACAGGCTAATTGTTTCAATAATTACTAGCATAGGAATAAGGGGTACAGGTGTTCCTTGTGGGAGAAAGTGAGCTAGTGACGCTTTAGTTTTATATCGGAAGCCTGTAATTACAGCTCCTGCTCATAGTGGGATAGCTATCCCTAGATTTATTGATAATTGGGTTGTTGGTGTAAACGAGTGAGGTAAGAGGCCTAGAAGATTAGTTGAGCCAATAAATATAATTAGGGAGATTAGCATGAGGGATCAGGTCCGTCCTTTAGGGGAGTGCATCATTATTATTTGTTTTAGAATTAATTGGGCTAATCATTGTTGAGCTGAGACTAGTCGGTTGTTGATTAGTCGGGTAGGGGCAGGAAATAGAAGGGTCGGGAATATAATAATTAGGATTACGATTGGTAAACCTATTATTGTTGGGGTAATAAAAGAGGAGAATAGATTTTCGTTCATTTTGTTTCTCATGGGCTGGGGAAAGAAGTAGGCTTAAGTGTTTTTGGTGCTGGGCTTAATGGATAGGAATATTTATGAAATTTAAGTTGGATTAGGGCAAATAATGTAAGGATTATAGCGATGATAGTTACCAGTCATGTGGATGTGTCGAGTTGTGGCATTCCATTATGGAGAGTATTATTTAGCTCTCATTCTCTAGCTTAAAAGGCTAGCGCTAGTTTAGCTTCATAATGAGTCTAGATTATGGATAAGGATCAGTTCTCGAAGTGCTTAAGTGGAACTATTTCAAGAACAATAGGTATAAAACTATGGTTTGAGCCACAAATTTCTGAACATTGGCCGTAAAAGAGTCCTGGCCGGGTGGAGATGAGAGTAGCTTGATTTAGGCGCCCAGGGATAGCATCTGTTTTTAATCCTAGGGATGGAACAGCTCAAGAGTGGAGTACGTCTTCTGAAGAGATTAACATGCGGATGGGAAGTTCTATTGGGAGAACAACTCGATTATCAACTTCTAGAAGTCGTAAGTCGCCAGGGCTAAGATCAGATGTAGGAATTATATAGGAGTCAAAGCTTAAATCTTCATAGTCTGTATATTCATAGCTTCAGTACCATTGATGACCTATTGTCTTTACTGTTAAGGAGGGATTATTGATTTCGTCTATTATATATAGGATTCGTAGAGAGGGAAGAGCAATTATAATTAGAATAATAGCTGGAAGAATCGTTCAGATAGTCTCTACTTCTTGAGCGTCTATCGTGCTTGTATGCGTAAGTTTTGTAGTTAACATGAGTGAGATAATATAAAGGACCAGTGAGCTAATTAAGAAGACGATTATGAGCGTGTGATCATGGAAGTGAAGAAGTTCTTCTATAATGGGAGATGAGGCATCTTGAAAGCCTAGTTGAAAAGGGTAAGCCATAAAGATATACAGGAGTTGAACCTATAAATTAACTTCGACAAAGTTATGTAATGGTTTTACTAATATCTTATTGAGAAAGTCATAATGGTTATGCGGCTGGCTTGAAACCAGTCTTAGGGGGTTCGATTCCTTCCTTTCTTGAGTTAAGCTTTTACGTAGGCAGGCTCCTCGAATGTATGATACGGAGGTGGACATCCGTGGAGTCATTCTAGATTAGTTGTAGTTAACTCAACGGTCTCTACTTCTCGCTTTGAGGCGAAGGCTTCCCAGATTATAAAGATTATTACTATTACAGCGGTCAGAGAGATGAATGAGCCTATTGATGAAACGGTGTTTCATATTGTGTAGGCGTCTGGATAGTCTGAATATCGTCGTGGCATGCCGGAAAGCCCAAGGAAATGTTGTGGGAAGAAGGTTAAGTTAACTCCTACAAATATTACGGTGAAGTGGATTTTTGCTCAGGTCTGATCTAGGGTGTAACCTGAGAATAAAGGGAATCAATGAGCAAACCCTCCTATAATAGCGAATACAGCTCCTATGGATAATACGTAGTGGAAGTGAGCTACTACATAGTATGTATCATGTAGAACGATGTCTAGAGAAGAATTAGCTAGTACAATTCCTGTAAGACCGCCTACTGTAAATAAGAAAATAAAGCCTAAGGCTCAAAGTATTGCTGGAGCTCATTTAATATTACCGCCGTGTAGAGTTGCTAGTCAACTAAATACTTTTACCCCTGTAGGAATAGCAATAATTATGGTGGCTGAAGTAAAATAAGCTCGTGTGTCCACGTCTATACCTACCGTGAATATATGGTGGGCTCAAACAATAAATCCAAGGAAGCCAATTGATATCATAGCTCACACTATTCCTATATATCCAAATGGTTCTTTTTTCCCAGAATAGTAGGTTACAATGTGAGAAATTATTCCGAACCCTGGTAAAATAAGAATATATACTTCAGGGTGACCGAAGAATCAGAATAAGTGTTGGTAGAGAATGGGGTCTCCACCACCTGCTGGGTCAAAAAAGGTTGTATTTAAGTTTCGGTCTGTTAAAAGTATTGTAATGCCGGCAGCTAAAACTGGTAAAGAGAGAAGCAGGAGCACAGCTGTGATGAGGACGGATCATACAAATAGGGGTGTTTGGTACTGAGATATAGCGGGAGGTTTTATGTTAATGATAGTAGTAATAAAATTAATAGCCCCTAAAATAGATGAAACTCCAGCTAAGTGTAGGGAAAAGATAGTAAGGTCAACTGAGGCCCCTGCATGAGCTAAGTTGCCAGCTAGTGGTGGATAGACAGTCCAACCAGTCCCTGCGCCAGCTTCTACTATTGATGAGGCTAATAAAAGAAGGAAAGATGGTGGGAGGAGTCAAAAGCTTATATTGTTTATTCGGGGGAAAGCTATATCAGGGGCTCCAATTATTAGGGGGACCAGTCAGTTCCCGAAGCCTCCAATCATGATAGGTATAACTATGAAGAAAATTATTACAAAGGCATGTGCGGTGACAATAACATTATAGATTTGATCATCTCCAAGTAAAGTCCCGGGTTGGCCCAATTCTGCTCGGATCAACAGACTGAGGGCTGTTCCTACCATTCCAGCTCAGGCTCCAAATAAAAGGTAGAGAGTTCCAATATCTTTGTGGTTGGTAGAAAATAATCAACGATTAATGAACATAAGTAAGGTAAAATGGCTGAGTAAGCATTAGACTGTAAATCTAAAGACAGAGGTTGAGCCCTCTTTTTACCAAGCCCTGAGGTGAAATTTCATATTGAATTGCAAATTCAAAGGAGCAGCTTCAACTCTGCCGGGGCTTCTCCCGCCTTTTTTTTCTTACGGCGGGAGAAGTAGATTGAAGCCAGTTGATTAGGGTATTTAGCTGTTAACTAAAATTTCGTGGGGTTGGATCCCACCAATCTAGGGGGATTTAGCTTAATTAAAGCACCTGATTTGCATTCAGGAGATGTAAAGTTAATTTGCAGTCCTTAAGCAGGGGTTAAGTAAAGTTTACTTGCTTAGAGCTTTGAAGGCTCTTGGTCTATGTAACCTAAACCCCTTGGTGTTAATTTAATACTGAGAGTATTGGTGTGAGAGGGAGGAATATTGTTGATAAAATAATTAGTGGGGCTATAAATGTTATACGTTTTATTGGTTCAAATTGTCATTTTATTTTTAAGTTGTTGGTTGTTGGAAATATTGTTAGTGAAGAAGAGTAGATTAGGCGTAAGTAAAAGTAAAGGTTTAGGAGGGCTAGTATAGCTATTATTGTGGGCATAATGATGTTGCCATTTTTTGTTAATTCTTGAATGATGATTCATTTTGGAATAAAGCCTGTTAGTGGAGGGAGGCCTCCTAGGGATATTAAAGTAATTAGAATAGCTGTTACTATTAATGGGGTTTTGTTTCATATCTGTGATAGGGATAGTGTAGTAGTGTTTGTGTGCTGAATAAACATTATAAATATGGGAGTTGTAAGTAAGATATAAATGATTAAGTTCAGAATTATAGTATTGGGGTTGAATGTAATGATAGCTGCCATTCATCCTATATGGGCAATTGAGGAATATGCTAGGATTTTTCGTAGTTGAGTCTGGTTAAGTCCTCCTCAGCCACCAACCATGATCGAGAGAATGGCTACTAATATTATCATGGTTGAATCAATTGAAGGAGAAATTTGATAGAGGATGGATAAAGGGGCTAGTTTTTGTCATGTAAGAAGAATAAGGCCCGATTTTAGGGGGACTCCTTGGGTGACTTCTGGGACTCAAAAATGAAATGGGGCTATTCCTAGTTTAATAATTAGGGCTAGTATGATTATGATTGGGGTGAAGTTATTTTGTGGATTAATTAATGTTCATTGGCCCGAGTCAAGAATATTGAGTGTAATTGCTATCATTAAAATTATTGATGCTGTGGCTTGTGTTAGAAAATATTTAGTTGCGGCTTCTGTTGATCGTGGTGTGGCTTTATTAATTAAGATGGGAATAATAGCTAATATATTTATTTCTAGACCGATTCACATAGTCAGTCAATGGGAGCTGAATATAGTAATTATTGTACCTAGGAATAAGGTAAATAGAATGATGGAAAAGATTAGGGGGTTAATTAGTACGGGAAGGGTATAAACCAACATTTTCGGGGTATGGGCCCGATAGCTTATTTAGCTGACCTTACTGTGTAATTTTAGAATTTGGTGTATTTGGTAGCACGAGGAATTTTGAGTTCCTAGGAGTGGGTTCAAGGCCTATTGTTCTAGAAATAAGAGGGTTTAAACCTCTATGATTTACTCTATCAAAGTAACTCTTTTGTCAGACATATTTCTATATGTGAGGGGGGATACTTGAAAGTATAATAGGTATAGAGATGTATCATATACATAGGGCTAGTGTTAGGGGCAGGAAGCTTTTTCATAGAAGATGTATAAGTTGGTCATAACGAAATCGAGGGTAGGATGCTCGGATCCATAGGAATGTTATTGTTAGTAGGAGAGTTTTAGCGGCGAAGTTGATTGTGAATATTTCTGGATTAGTGTGACTGTGGAATGAGCCTAGGAATAGGATAGCTGTAAGGGCGTTCATTATAATAATGTTAGTGTATTCAGCTAAGAAAAATAGGGCAAATGGGCCACCTGCGTATTCTACATTAAATCCAGAGACAAGTTCCGATTCACCTTCAGTAAGATCAAAGGGGGCTCGGTTTGTTTCTGCTAGGGTTGAGATAAATCATATTATGGCTAGGGGCCATGCTGGGAGGAGGATTCATATGTATTCTTGTGTTGTGATAAGAGATGAAAGTGTAAATGAGCCATTTATTAATAGAATACATAGGAGGATAATTGCTAATGTGACCTCGTACGAAATGGTTTGTGCGACTGCTCGGAGGGCCCCAAATAGTGCGTACTTTGAGTTGGATGCTCAACCTGATCATAGGATTGAGTAGACTGCTAAGCTAGAGGTTGCTAGGATAAACAATACACCTATGTTGAGATTAATTAATGGATATGGCATGGGGATTGGGAGTCATATTGAGAGTGCTAAGGTTAGTGCCAGAGTTGGGGCGATGATGAAGAGAAGAGATGATGATGTTAGGGGTCGTAGGGGTTCCTTAGTGAATAGTTTGATAGCGTCTGCAATTGGTTGAAGAAGTCCATAGGGGCCTACAATGTTTGGGCCTTTTCGAAGTTGTATATAGCCTAGGATTTTTCGTTCTACTAAGGTTAGGAAGGCTATAGCTAGAAGTACAGGTAAAATTAAGAGAAATGTATTGATTAGGAACATGCTGTTAAGGAGAGGAGTTGAACCTCTGATTATAAAGTTTTAAGTTTTATGCAATTACCGGGCTCTGCCACCTTAACAAACCCTGGTCTAGGGTGGTATTTGGGTAAGTGTATTAGATTAAGATTATTTCATCTTTTAAACTTAGAGCTCTGTAGGGCAGTAGGCTCCATTTCTCTTGTCCTTTCGTACTGGGAGAAATACTTAATAGATAGAAACCGACCTGGATTACTCCGGTCTGAACTCAGATCACGTAGGACTTTAATCGTTGAACAAACGAACCTTTAATAGCGGTTGCACCATTGGGATGTCCTGATCCAACATCGAGGTCGTAAACCCTATTGTCGATGGGAACTCTAAAATAGGATTGCGCTGTTATCCCTAGGGTAACTTGTTCCGTTGATCAAAGGGATTTGGGTCAATTTATGATTTTTAATGCTTTGACTTGTTGAGTCTAGGCTTTAATCATTCGGAGGTTGGTTTCTGCTCCGAGGTCACCCCAACCAAAATTTTTAATTCAGAGATTTTCTTGGTTAAGCTCCTGTGGAGTGGAGTTGTGAAAATATTGAATTAAATAATTTAAGCTCCATAGGGTCTTCTCGTCTTATTGTTTTATCCCCGCCTCTTCACGGGGAGGTCAATTTCACTGATTGGAAGGAAGAGACAGTTAAACCCTCGTGTTGCCATTCATGCTAGTCCCTAATTAAGGAACAAGTGATTATGCTACCTTTGCACGGTCAGGATACCGCGGCCGTTAAACGTTTGTCACTGGGCAGGCAGTGCCTCTAATACTAGTTATGCTAGAGGTGATGTTTTTGGTAAACAGGCGGGGTTAAAGTTTGCCGAGTTCCTTTTCCTTCTTTTAATCTTTCCTATAAGTGCACACCTGTGTTGGGTCAACAGTAGAAGTTAATAGAGGATTAATTTGTGGAGTTTTTCTATTACTAGCTGTTAACTATCAGCGGGTATCCGATCTGATATAGGCTTGTGCAAGGAGAATTGAATTCTTGTTACTCATATTAGCATTATTTCTTCTATAAGTTTATAGATTAGTCCAGTTAGGGGCTATAAGAGTTCGTTCTTAAATCTAGGGATTAAGTTAATTTTGACTGTTGAGCTTTAACGCTTTCTTAATTGATGGCTGCTTTTAGGCCAACTATGGGTTTAAAATGACTTACTCATTATAAAAGGCTGTATCCTATTTCTAAAGAGCTGTCCCTCTTTAGAGTAACATTTAAACTTTCATTAGGGTTAGGTGTCCTTTAGGAAAATTTAAAGTTGAACTAAAATTCTATTCTGGACAACCAGCTATCACCAGGCTCGGTTGGCTTTTCACCTCTATCTACAAGTCTTCCCACCATTTTGCTACATGGACGGGTTCGTTCTTGCAACTGCTCGTAGATAGCTCGTCTGGTTTCGGGGTTTTTAACTAAAATTCTTTTTGCTAAAGGTTTTCTAGCTAATTCATTATGCAAAAGGTAAGAGTGGTAATCTCTGCTTTTTTGTGCTATTAATTAATCTTTCATCTTTCCCTTACGGTACTTTATCTATAGCGCCTAAGACAAATTTCTATCTCCTATACTTTTAATTTGTAAGGTGAATGTTTTAGTTTAATGATTAGTTGTGATTAAGTGTAAGTTTGGTAGGGCTAGAATTGGCTCAGAGTGGTCATAGAATGAAATCTCTTGGGTGTAAGCCAAGTGCTTTAAGTTAAGCTACACTCTGTAATATCCAAGCACACTTTCCAGTATGCTTACCTTGTTACGACTTATCTCCTCTTATACCTGTTTATTTAAGAATTATTTATAATTTATGTTCAGTACTTGAGGAGGGCGACGGGCGGTGTGTGCGTGCTTCATGGCCTCGTTCAATTAAGCACTCTATTCTTAATTTACTGCTAAATCCTCCTTTGGTCTCTAGGGTTTCATAGGGGCTTTCGTGTATTCTAAAGTAGAAAATGTAGCCCATTGCTTTCCACTCTATAGGCTACACCTTGACCTAACGTTTTTATGGTGATGATTGAGCTTACTTTTGCTCCTTTTTAGGGTTTGCTGAAGATGGCGGTATATAGGCTGAGTTGGCAAAGAGTGGTAAGGTTTATCGGGGTTTATCGATTATAGAACAGGCTCCTCTAGGCGGGTGTAAAGCACCGCCAAGTCCTTTGAGTTTTAAGCTCTGGCTTGTAGTTCTCTGGCGAATAATTTTGTTATAAAATTATTTAGGTTTAAGGCTAAGCATAGTGGGGTATCTAATCCCAGTTTGGATCTTAGCTATCGTGAGTTCGAAGGCTATAAAATCACTTTCGTCGTTTATTTTTGTTTGCAACTATTACTTTTTACAGCTTAGTTGTTATTTGATTTTATTTTTGTTTTATGTTCTAATCACGCTTTACGCCGGGTGTTTATTAGTTTGGGTTAATCGTATGACCGCGGTGGCTGGCACGAAATTTACCAACCCTAGAGTAGCATAGCTTAGTCAAACTTACGTTCATTGCTAAATTTTTATCACTGCTGTATCCCTTGGGGGTGTGGTTAAGCAAGGCATCTTGAGCTACTAGTTAGTGTGCTTAATACCTGCTCCTCTTGATCAGGGGTGATATTAAGGGCATTCTCACTGGAGAGGGGAGTCTTGCATGTGTAAACTTGCTACGAAACAATAAAAAGGCCAGGACCAAACCTTTGTGTTTATGGAGCTAGTAAGCTCATCTAAGCATTTTCAGTGCTTTGCTTTTTATTAAGCTACATTAAC